TTCTTTGGTCTTCAAAAAGAAGGACTTTGTTTCCTTTGTCTCTAAGTTTATTTAAGGTTTAGTACGCGTAATGATATTGATTGTGAATCACTCAAATGATTATTCCTTGCTCAAAGATATTCATTTGTACGTATATCACAAGACTTGTGATAGGGGAAAAGCATTTCCGTCCGGAGCCTTTAGCCCTTTTGAAATTGAAAACAAAAAAATGAGGAGCATAGCCACCTTCAAACTGTTAATAAAAAAAGGATAACTAGTTAGGGAGTGAAATAAGCTCTTGGGGATAGAGGGACTTGAACCCTCACGATTTTTAAAGTCGACGGATTTTCCTCTTACTATAAATTTCATTGTTGTCAGTATTGACATGTAGAACGGGACTCTATCTTCATTCTCGTCCGATTAATCAGTTCTTCAAAAGATCTATCAGACTATGGAGTAAATGAATATTTGATTCTTTTTTCAACTTGGAATCGATTCATAACCCAACAATTCTTCCTTTTTTTAATATAAATTTTTTCATTTCATATTCTAAAATTTTTATTTAGATAGAATTATCTATTTTATAATATATATTTCATATTCATATTATATAAAATATAATTCAGATTATCAGATTATATATATATAAATACAGATTACGGATTCGGGTTGTCATTAATCATTTGATATAGTTCACTACGTATATGCTTTACCCTTTTTTTTATTGAAGTTTTGACGGAAGAATTATTATAAGAACACAACACAGTCAACCCCATTTGTTAGAACAACTTCCTTTGAGTCTCTGCACCTTTCCTTTTTTTTTTTATTCTTGCTTTCTGAACCCTTATTTTTTTCTTTTTTTTTTTTGAAAAAAGGAGTTGGCTCAGGATTGCCCCATTTTTATTAATTCCGGGGTTTCTCTGAATTTGAAAGTTTTCACTTAGTAGGTTTCCATACTAAGGCTCAAGCCAATTAAGTCCGTAGCGTCTACCGATTTCGCCATATCCCCCTTTCTTTTTTTTTTTTTTAATTAGGATCTCAGTGGAATGTCTTTCCCCCCTCTTTTTTATTCTTTTATGTCGGAACCGTCGAATTCATTAGATTTGATACGGATTACTATACCGATTACTAGATCGAAAGGTGTTTCCTCCTTTTTTCTTTTTTGTCTAACTTCTTTCATCTCTATCGAAAGCCTATATTTTATTTTTGATTTGGTCTAATTAGAAATGATTCTATCATTTCTGTAGCTGCAATTCAATATGGATGGATATATACCATATATATCTTCTTATCCTTTTATTTTCCTATGCAATTTTTAATACTCAAGGGTTCGATTCTTTGTTTTTCATCTTAGTCTCTGAATGAAAGCAAAAGAATATTTTCTATCTTATTATGTTATTATGATCTATCTGGATTTCATTTTTATCGATTCTAAATTCTTATAATTCGAATTTTTTTTTTAATGAATTTTTTTATTCTTATCCTTTCCTTCCTTTTTTTAGGTTTTTTTCTTAGGGCAGACCTATATACTATAACAAAAAACAAAAATGAAAATAAATATCCATTTATATTAATAATATAATTATTTTCAATTTTGATTTGAAATGAATTTGAAAATTCATAGACTCACTAAACTAAATAGAAATAAAATTTCATATAATTTCTAAATAGAACGAAATAGAATTTAAATAGAATTTAATTATTCTAGACAAAAATAAAAAATATATAGAAATGAAAGAAATAAAAAAAACGAAATTCAATATTTATTTGATTTGAAATAAAATTTTTTTTTATTATAAAAGAATAAAAATGAATAGTTAATAATATTTAATAGCTAAGCCTAGACTAAGGTATAGTTTATCGAATTCCTATGTATGTAGAATTTATGTGAGCCCGCTTAGCTCAGAGGTTAGAGCATCGCATTTGTAATGCGATGGTCATCGGTTCGACTCCGATAGCCGGCTTTTCTCTATTTTTTTTTTTTTTCTTCGATTTATTTTACATGATGAATAATTTTTTGAAATCAAAGAACAAACAATAAGGTCCCCTTTCTTTTCTTATTCATATGAATAAAAGGAAAAGAAAGAGTCTTTTTCCTGATTTGGTGTGCGGAGATTTAACCCTCTCTTTTACTTTTATTTTACTTACATATTTTAAAATAAAAATACAAAATTAAATATATAATAAAAAGCGTATAGGATATTTATACAATAATAATTCATTTCATTATTTATTATTTATTGTAATACAATACTTCAGGGGATTTCACTTCATTTATCATTTAGTTCAGTTTTAATTTCGATTTCTTTTGTAAAATGAAATATAAAAAAAGAAAATAAATAAAGAAAAAAGAAAGGAGTCTTTATGTCGCGTTACCGAGGGCCTCGTTTCAAAAAAATACGCCGTCTAGGGGCTTTGCCTGGATTAACTAATAAAAGGCCTAGAGACGAAACTCATCTTAGAAACCGATCACGTTACGGGAAAAGATCTCAATATCGTATTCGTCTAGAAGAAAAACAAAAATTGCGTTTTCATTATGGTATTACAGAACGACAATTACTTAAATACGTGCGTATCGCTAGAAAATCCAAAGGGTCAACAGGTCAGGTTTTACTACAATTACTTGAAATGCGTTTGGATAACATCCTTTTTAGGTTGGGTATGGCTCCGACTATTCCGGCAGCCCGCCAATTAGTTAACCATAGACATATTTTAGTTAATGGTCGTATAGTAGATATACCAAGTTATCGTTGCAACCCCCAAGATACTATTATGGCGAGGGATGAACAAAAATCCAGAACTCTAATTAAAAATTATCTTGATTCATCCCCCCGTAAGGAATTGCCCAAACATTTGACCCTTCACCCATTCCCATATAAAGGATTAGTCAATCAAATAATAGATAGTAAGTGGGTCGGTTTAAAAATAAATGAATTGCTAGTGGTAGAATATTATTCCCGTCAGACTTAACCCTAAATAAAATACAAAGCAAAGAGTTCGGACAATTTTGCCCCCTTCTTTTGCCAAAGTAAATTGACTTAAGGTTTAAAGTCAGGGGTTTGGTCCGGATTTTCTCCGACTCATATATCCTACCCCTCCCTGGATTTTTCCTATTCATGTATCATAGATCGGCAGAAAGATTTTCATTCCTTGCCCGTACTTTACTTTACCAGTATTTTACGTACCGCAGCAAGGAAAAGTCAAATATATATTAAAATCAAAATAAAAGAAGGACCTAACTGTTATGTTCTACTACTAAATTAAATGGTATTTCTTGTTGTTTGATTTGTTACAGTTAGGAATGTTGGCGAATTAGGCGAAAGTATGGAAAGAGAGGGATTCGAACCCTCGGTAAACAAAAGCCTACATAGCAGTTCCAATGCTACGCCTTAAACCACTCGGCCATCTCTCCTACACAATGATTATGACTCATAAACCGAAGAAATAGCGAGACATTACTATAATTAATTCATATTTATATGAATACTTTCGATTTTTGTTTCGATAGGGATGACCAGCCCAAATAGACCGGATTAAATCAATGAATTTGAACGAATCCACTGATTGATTGATGGGTTTATGTTTTTTAGACCATGTATGATTAATGGATACTCTTCACCCATGGTTCTATTTCGATTTAGACGACAATTCCATAAAAATTCGAAAATTCCTTTCTAGTTTTAAAGTTCTCACTAACAAATCCTTTATCTCATCGATCTATTACAAATTCATGAATCATCCCGGGGATGTTTCTATTTGGTTGTATAGTGTATACTCGCTATGGACACAGGAAAAATAAACAGTTATTCTATTGATTTCCATCATAGAATGATTATTCGATTCTTTTTCTTTTACTCTTCTTTAGATCATAATTCAATCAAAATGATTTTTGACCTAATCGAAAAATTCCTTGATTCTTCCGCTTCGATGAAATTGGAATAGTTCCTATACTACTACATTTGTTTTGTATGAATTCGAACAGGATTCAACTACTTTATTTCTTATTGATTCTTGTTATTGATTTTTGAAAAAGGAGCAATTTGAGTATTTGGAATAATTGGAATAAAAAAAATTTTAAATATTAAAAAAATTAAGTAGTAGGAGAAGGTTCATTAAATTTATTTTGTTTGGAAATGAATCTGCTTTTATGTTATTTCGTACTGTAAAAATCCTTTGTTTGTGGGATCATTTTCCCCCAAAGAAAGGATAATGAGAAGAATTATAGAATGGATTGATACCTATGCCTAGATCACGTATAAATGGAAATTTTATTGATAAGACCTTTTCAATTGTGGCCAATATCTTATTACGAATAATTCCGACAACTTCAGGAGAAAAAGAGGCATTTACTTATTACAGAGATGGTGTGATTTGATTCTTTTTTTTTTTTTAATTCAATTTTACTGCTTCTAGTTTTACGAAAAAGGCATACGATTTGAGATAGAAAGAAAAAATATTCTTATTCTATATTATTGAAATAAACTTCTATATTATTGAAATAAACCTACGCTTGTTGAAGGTGAAGTTTAGAAATAGAACAATTCCTTCTGTCGTGTATCCTCGATTGATGCAGCCTCAAATACTATGCTTCAGTTATCGATTTTAGTATTGAGCGAAAGGTTACACCTCTGTGTTCTGTATTACGGGTCAATCCTACTTCCTGGTAATATAGTATCAATAGGCGGCATAGGGGAAGAAGCACTACACCCAGCAATCGACAACACAAAAGCTTTGTTAAAAATTACCTACCTACTCCCCTCTCGTATCTGGATTGGGACTAACAAAAATGGTTGGGACAACAAATATCCATCTCGTTCGTACTTTGGTTATCCATATAACCATCGAAGACTGTTGAAGTGACTATTTCCTGGAAATTAGGAGGCGTTGAGGACAAAGGAATTGCTGGAGTTATCCTTTCTATTCAGTATCAAGACGTTTGATGTTAGTAAAAGCTCTTTCGAAAGAAGGTTGGCTAGATATTTTTTGTAAAAACGCTAGCCCCGCTCAGTCCATAATGAAAA